ATCAGAGCGGACACCGATGGGATAACTTGAACATATAAATATGCCTCACTTTCCTGAAAGCAAGAAGCACCCAATCCAACGCTCTCTCTCTGCTAGTCTAGGAAGACTTTCATTAGCAGTCGGGCTGTGGAACCATAGTCCTTAGGCCGAGTATCCGTCTTTAATTAAAGTACAGGCAGAATGGAGTCTGTTTTCAAGGGGCGAAGGGAAGAGAGTTCCGTCACTTCCGGGCAGCTCATGACGAAAAAAGGGTATCAATCTAAAGAGGGTTTTTTAAGGGCATTAGCAAGAATAGGTGGCATTTCTCTTTCAGAAAGACAAAACTCCGAGTGAACAAGAATCACAGGAGGAGAAAGAGTTGCATAATAAAGTGAAGCCCGTCTTTTTCGCCTACTTGCCTCGGATCATTGAACTGGATGACTAAACTTTCTTTCGAGAAGATGCTTTGAAGGAGAAGGCATTCGTCGAAGCCTATTGGTCCTAATTGCGCCTTCCTTGCAGCCTATGCATCAATCCCATTCGTGGCTATCTGAACTATTGCTATTGATCCAACCTCTATCAATTCCTTTTGAAAAAGGGGCCTCGCGCTTGAAAGCATCAATTCCATAAGCCTTAGGGTTAGAAGTTCCTTCTTTTCCTTGGCTTACTGTCTTTCCTGATGGTGAATAGCCGCTCTTTGATTTGATAGAGGAAGTTACATCTAAGGGGAAATAAGAGATGGCATCGAAAAGGAGAAGGCAAAGGGACTAAGAAAGAGTGTCTCGAGAAGGGGCTTTGAGGGAGTCTTCGACTGATTGACCATACTTTCCTTCGACGCAGGAAGCATCGAATTGCATTAGTGGGATAGCTTACTTCAATACTCCCCCAAGCCAGGAAAGCTAGTGCTCGTGAATGCGCTCCTTACATGCATATTCTAGTACCACCGATAAAAGAGTCCTGAGGCCCCATCTGAGAGGGAAAGCCTTAACGCCCTTGCTTTCGTAACCCGTGCTTGATGCAATAACCGCAACGAGAGTAACCGGTTCAAGAGTAAGCGCTGTTGGATAGAAGACTGGTATAGAATCCGCTGTGGGAAGAGAAGACCACGTAGCCTTGCTATGCTAAAGGAATGGATTTCACTCTTTAGGGAGTGACCCGAGGGTGATATCATAAGCTGTTGTCGGAATAACTGGTAATATCATCGGTAAGAATTAAGCCAATTTCTCCTCTTTCTTTTCTGGGCTTGTTGGAATAAGAGCTTTTGTCGCCTTTCCTTTGTCCTTTGACATCGAATCGGTTGTGCTAGAATCAATGGCAGAGAATGCCCTCTTGTCGCAAGTGAGCAGACGATTTCTCCCTGACATCACAGAAGACGATTTTCGGCATATGGCTACTTCTATTCTTGGGCATCCCGCCTCAAATAGACTAGGCTCCTTCATTCCTTAGTAACCTCCTTCATTCATGCCTTATCTTTATTAGTAAGCCCCTTCATGCCTTTTCTCGGTTACTCTTTCCCAGTTCCTAGCTCTAAGACTAGTGGAAGAAGGGGCAAGAGTGGCTTCGCTCTTACACCTTCCTACACGAAGGGCTGCTCTTATTCTCCTCAAATTGCATTGAGATCTTGGAGTCTAATAAGAACTACAGGACGAGAGAATGATATTAACATCACTAGGAGAAGCGTCCGGGTTGTAAGAGGCACTTGAAGACAGTACCTAGCGCCTACAGACTGCTTAAGGGAATAAGACCTTTAGCTCCTAGGAAGAAGGAAAGAAGGGATGAGCGTAGATCAGGGTGGTCGTAGAGAGGAAGGAATCCCCTGCTAAGGATATCTGTTACAAGATGACTACTCTTTGATCTCTCTCCTACGCTCTTCGATAGCTGCTTGGCTTACAGGAACTACCAGATTGCTAGATCTTATTTCTAACCGTCAACTAAAACGCCAAACGACGATCCTTGCTTGCGCAAAACCGTCCACTAAATTGATTCTTGACGTCTAACGCTTTACTATCGCGCACAAGATACGAACAAAACAACTAACGCTGCTCACGCATTTACGCCAGGAAGAGCCAACTGCTTTCTTTGGGATCCGCGCTTGGGGTACAATCTATTTATTATAATTATAGTACACAACCGAGTCTCTTAATAAAGAGAAGTTGGGGACATAGTCAACCTCCTACTATAAGAGCGATTCCCTGGGACCAGGATCGAGGGAAGGGGAAAGATTGAATCTTGAAAGACTGAGCCCGGCTAGCAAGATCGGGAGGTTTAGTGTCCTCTTAAGAAGGAATACCCAACTTCTGGGGTCAGCTTCGATCACGAGGAGAGAAGAGCGGACCATTGAAAGTCTAAATTCCTATCCGCCCAAGGGGGAGAGTTCGATTTCAAATCCAACGATTTATTTACCTACGAATCTGCTATTACGCAACTCAACCCTTCTCCGCAAACTCTTTCAGTTGTTGGATGCGCAAAACAACCTATTCCCCTTTCCGACGACTCGGTGACCTTTGACACGTTACACCTGGTTGCACGTAATCTTGGCTTTCGCCTTTCACTCGTGCAGTTGGACTGACTAGTGACTTTGAACCTTGAGACCGAGCCCTGCCTCTCACCTTTCGGTTCATTGCAAGGAAAGGCAAACAAGAAAAAAGGCACCTTTGCTTTGGGCGGACACAAGCCCTCGGGACTTGACACTTGGACACCGGGAAGCTTGCCCCTGGAGACTGGGTCCTTCGTTTGGAACTGCCCTTTTCCTTTCCACTTTGGAATTCCTCGTTGCTTTCCCCACCATTGGCAGCCAACAACATCGATTTCAGAGCCTAAAACCAGCAAAGCGAGCAAGTTTGGAAAGGAGGGACTCATTCCACCCGCCGCTTGGATTGCTGAAATCGCTCAATTGAAGCCAAACCGGGTTCCTCGATAGAGTGAGATGCCAGTCAACGGTTGGCAGGGCTTGTTATGCCCAAAACAAGGCTTTTGATAAAGGATTCTCGGAAGAATTGGCATTTTGCCTTGCCTTTCTTAGAGTTCGAAATCCCTATCCAAGCCGATCCAACTCGGATTTGACTTCATCTCCAACCCCAGAACCAAAAACCTCCCTGGAGCTTGGTCATCCCAGATGAGCTGAGCTACGAAGTTTGGCATTCGTGAGGACGCAGCCCTGTCAGAAAGGGCATTCTCGCTTATCTGTATATGAGAATTTGATAATTGGGTCACCGCGGCAGAGCTTCAATCGAAATAGTGATTCTTTGGCCGGGTTTGCTTATCCAACCCTCGACTTTAAGGCATCTCATTAGGTCCCCCCATTATAGGCAGTTTCAAAGGCCCTAAAACGCCTAAACCCGGCCTTGCAACAAGGAACCTAGACAGAAGAACGGAATCGTAGCCTTCAAGCTGACGTCTGAATATCTCATTCATAATCCGACGAGTTAAATGAGAAAGGGGCGGTTTCATAGCTCTAGCTTGCTGCGTCAACTGGCCCTTCGTCATCCTTTCTGTGAGGTAGCTTGTCTCCTCCAGCTTGTCTGGTTAATGGGGCTCTCTATTCAAAGATTCAAGAAGTCACTCCGCTTTCTGGGATGGAGAAGTTTCCCTTTCTTTGATTCATTCGCCCTACGTGATCATCTACTTTCTTCCAGTGGAGAAGGGACAGACCTTCCCCGTCTAGTCGAATAAGTCAAAGCGATTTTGGTCACAGAAATGGGAGAGACAAAAGAAAATCTCAAATCTTAGCCAATCCCTTGTCAGAAGGTAATCTTCCCTCTCGCCTGTGCTTGTGCGTTCCTATCTCTTATGAATGAGTCAACCGGATCGTGAAGATCTTACTTTATAGAAGCTGCGGAACCTGGAGTTGATCTGCTCTGAATCCTCAACTTCGAACCAAGGGCTTCTTTCTCAAGATCGAATTTAAGGCTGGGGTTATATAGGCAAAACGGGGGTTGGCGGCATCTGACATCAAATCACCTTAGCTTCATCAACAAGGTCTCTTTCAAGGCCTAAACCCCTTCCTATGAGCAAGAGAAAAAGCAGACCTTCAAGCCAAGCCAGGGTCAACAGACCGGGTCCAGCCAACAAGCTTGAGCTATGAAAGAGAACAACAACTTCTATATCTATATATGAATTATTGAGAACAAAAGCGAGCGAAGCGATAAGACAGCAAGCACTTATAGCCTTATAGTTCAATTCCTGTATGCAATCAAGCAAGCTATAACTTGAAGCGAGAAAGAAAGCCTACGGGGGCTCGTTCTGCGAGGAAGACTAGCATACCTGGAAGAACAGCAATCCATAAGGATAACCTGATGATATATCTATTATACAGAGAATCAGAGTTAGGGAGACTCGTAAGCTAAGCTCTAAGCAAGCACTGATAGCTAGTAGTGATTTGATTCTAAAGGCTAAAGGAAGCTAATTCATGCTAGTACGGATTCTTAAGTAAGCAATATAATAAACACAATAATGCCTAAGCAATGGAGTTGTGATTCTTAAGTATGCTCTTTCAAGCGAGTTGTCAGGTAAGTCAGGAATGCCTAAGCATAAGTAAGGCTAGCTCATTCCAAGCAAGAGAGACAAGCTCTCCTTAATTCCATCTATAAGCCAGAGAGGCAGGCAAGAAAGGAAGCATAGCATGCAAGGCACTTCTCGCTCTTTAATAATGCTAGTGGTTCTGCTCCGGTAGGCAAGATATAAGAAAAGCTAACAATGAAAGCTCTAAGCAAGGCAAGGAAGCTTAGCTTCTCTACTAAGCACTTCACTCTAGTTGTTATGAGAAAGTAAGCTAATGAAAGCAAGCAAGGAAGATAGAGCTTCATTTCCTCTCCCTGACCTCTTGCTGGAAGCATCGGAATCAAAAGATTGAGAAGGAGGTGGAGGAGAGCTGCGATTCCTTTGGATCCGGAGATTGAGATGATGCCTAATGGCTCTAGTCAGCTGTTTCTTACCCTCCTATTCCCCACCCCCCGAGTCCTTTTGATGGATGCTTTGTAGCTTACCTTCGAAAGATGTTCTATTGGGTCACCTCCTTCCATTGGGAGAGAGATCGGGAGAGCTGGGTTTGGTAGTTCCCGTTAGCTGGCAAGGATACGAATACAGGTAAAGGAATTGGTTTATTGGACTTTGAATGCTGCCTGGCAGCGGAGCGGATGGAAGAGAAAGAAAAGGAGGTGGGCCAGCAGAGGAACTTGAGAATGAGATGTTTGGTTCTTCTCCGGGGTCATTGGATAGGGTGAAAGGCTAGCTTCTGAATCACTGGTTCCTGGTTCAGATGCCGCTGCATCCGGTTCCGGTGCCATAGATGTTCCTAGTCCGGGCTCTGTGGATGGCAATAAGATAAATCCTGGTTATTCGCGGCGTTAGGGAGGGGATGTAGGTGGGTCAGTAGTTCCCCTTCGAAGGTCCTAGTTCCTGTTCCGGGTGAGGGCTTCGGTCTATGGGAAGCATAAGTCCTGTTAAAGCGCTCCTCTGGTTGGTGTAGGTACTACTGCCAGTCAAAACTCTCGCTAATAAGGCGTAAGAAGGCTTTCCGTTCGATGGAATCCCGTCCTTCCTTTTAGAGATACGATAGCGATTCCCTTCCAGTGCTATCTAGTAAACTCTTATCTGAAAGTACTTTTCCTTCTCTTTGTCAAGCAAGGAATAACCAGCCTGAGGGAAGTATTCGTTAAGCAAATCCGTAAGCAAATAGGGAAAGCAGTTAAATAGGGGAATAGAAGCAGTCAAAGGTAAGTTTCAATCGGGCGGAAAGAAAGTGAAAAAGAAAAAGAAAACCCCAACGAAACCACGAGGAAGCATTTTCGGGGACTAGCCCTATACTGACCAGAAAGACACCAAATTATCCTTATTGGGGCTTAGCCTTACTAAAAAATGGGAGATATATACTCCTTACTCTCAGCATAGTCCATTTTGTTAGGCTAGACTAGACACGTATGCACCTTCTTTTTACTTCGACGTTGAGCAAAGGGTTCGCCAACCCCAGATCTATTTATAAGAGGTAGTCAAAGAGGTTCTCTTACTTACCCGCAGCGTGCTTCTGTTTCCTGCTCCAAAAGTAGGTTTTCTTTTCCTGCGCCCCATTCCAAGAGGCTAGATCGTACTAATCCGACTAATCATACGATGCAGACGCAACGCTATACCTAGAGTCTGATTTGTTTTCACAGTCTGAATCTCAGATTGAAATCCTACACAGAACCTCCATAGGGAAGGGCGTCTAGCCAGATCGAGAAGAACCTTCAAATGAAAGAACTAGAGTCGGGAGCCGCATAGATAGGCACGATAGAAGGAAAAAAGGCCTTGGCTTTAGTCCCGTACCCTTTCCCCTTACTTTATAGGGGTAGGGAATCCACAGGAAGAAGCTGGAAATCACCCGAGGAATGCCTCTATTTATGCCTGGCGAGGAGCCAACTTATTTCTTTTACCCCTATTCCAGCTCAGAGGAAAGAGGCCCCTACTTTAAGGGGACCAGCCCTCTATTTAGGAACAATACCAACCTAATCTGTTCCTACTCTGTTAGCAGTTAGCAAGCGATTCGATAAAACAAAAAAGATGTTATTTACTAGGATAGGTGGTTCGGAATTCTAGTGATAGTTACCTCGGGTTTTCTTCTTAATTTAATTAATGGCAGGACAAGTCCACCTTTATCATCCCGATCGGGCTTACCGGACTAACTCGGGTTTACCGGGGCAGCATACCTTCTCAGAGTTAGCGGGGTTCCTTCTACCTACTTTCGTTTCGAGGGGACCCTTATTTACTCAGATTGCTAGCGAACTACCGGGATAGTAGAAGAGGACTCACTTCAAGAGCGAGGTTTTCAATCCTGCATATTAATGTCTTTCCCCGGGGCGATCTAATTCCTCTTCTCAATCTTTTGATTACGCTCTCTTAACACGTATTTAGATATGAATGAAGGAATGAACATCCTGGTACGACTGACAGCCTTAATCCGCTCCTAGCCCCTAGACTGGGAGGAATGTGAAGTGGGAATAGAATGCCTTGCCGGCTTGGCTGCAGAAGCCCTGGTGGATAGATAGAAATCCTGATAGAAAGATCCGGTCGATGCCGAGCCGGAGAGACAGGAATGAACTTCCTAGCCCATCACCTGGACCTCTTCTAAGACCTTCTTTAGGTAATCGTTGATACCACAGCAAGAGGCACACTTTCCTTTGGGCTGGGGGGTGGAAAGAAAGATGGGGCTGCCTGCGTCTTCGCCGGGGAATGGATATTGATATTGCCCTTGAGAAAGCCTGCTGGAGATCCGCCGGGCCGGGGGGATGGTTTTGTGTAGTGAATATATCTTTCGCGTCTCCTATTCGTTCCTCCTTGAGTGAATGAACTCAAGAGGAGAGCAGCGGTCTACTGGGATTTTATGGCCTGAACGTGTGAGATACGCATTTGATCGGAACAAGTTCTCAGGTATCGATCTTGACACCTTTGAACGGACTTCCCTTTAGCTGCAGCTACAAACAACTCCTTACTTGCTACCAACTCCTTAATGCCCGGACTCGCTCCTTACTGACCAGACTTCGCTTTAGCTGAAGCTACAAACTAGGGACTTGGAACTTGCTAGAGAAACTCGAACTGAAGCGGCTTCAGCCGCAGATAACAAATGGGGACTACTTGCCCTAGCTACTAGGTATTAGGATACCTTTACGGACTCTTCTAAGACACTTGGCTTCCCGGGAGTTGACTCTTGCATTCGGCCGGACGGATAGCGACTAACTCATAGATACGAGATACCATACACTAACTAACAGAGCTCTTAGCTCTAGCTTCCTTAGAGGCTAGCCACCTTCACTTCCTCTGCTAAGAAGACCTTTAGCTTACTCATAGGTGGGGAAGGGAGTGGTTGCTTATGAGTTACTTGCTTTAGGGGCAGCTTCCGCCGAAGAGAAAAACTCGTTACTAGCTTGCCCGGACTTGCCGTTTAGCTTCATCCAAGGGGAGAGCCACTTGAAACCACAGTCCGGGGACGAGCAACAATCATACTTTGAGAAACGCCCTTAAAGAGATGCTCCTAAAAAGGGACTTACAAAGAAGACAGGGAAACAAGAAACGGAAAAGAAGAAAACAGAGATGCCACCATAAGACGAATACGCGATCGCTCATTCGTCTGGTAGTACTCAGACCTAATAAGAGGCGAACACCGAGGGAAGAGAAATGCAATGTCCCCTATGATTCAGACGAATAAGCTACAAAAGTCTAATACTTAAAGACCAACAAGTCAAAGGAGACAACGGAAAACAAGAAGCTTACAGGAATTATTACACTCACTGGGAAAGAAGAGTAGTTAAAGGCATAGCTACTAGCTCTTGAAGGGAGGGAGAAAGAAGAGGCTTAGAAAGCAGAAAGAAAGAAGCTGTCGTTAAGACCACTATCAGTGAGCGGGGATAAAACAAGGATTTGACCTAGAAGAACTGCTAAGGCAGAGAAAGACAATAGGTTTCATAACCCTGGCTTGAGCCCTAGGGGAGGTTAGCGGACAACAACTAGCTACTAGAGACAACAGCCGATAGCTCATCGCTAGAAGACACTTGGCTTCCTTAGGGACGATTAGGGAAGAGAAAAGAAGGTAAAGGAAGGAGGGATTCCATTAGTAGACTGGAGCTAGACCTTCAGCAGATACCAATTCAACGGATTGACCGGACTTCGCCAAAGCCGCAGCCAACAACTCCTTACTTGCTCTCAACGCGTTACTCGTTGCTTGCCATAAACCTTTGAACTTCAACAGACTCAGCCGGGGATAACAACTAGGGACTACTTCCCTGAGCCCCTAAACCTTGGCGTTTAGCAGATAACAACTACCAGATGCCTGAGCTTACAGGGCATAGCTCTAACGACTAGAGGAGCATAGAGACCGAATTTAGGCATACAAGGAGACAGGAAGCCTTCAGGAAAGGGGCTAAACTAACAATTTAAGCAATAAGAGAAGCCAACCCATAGAAACTAAATCCAGAGGGTTACGGACACCAGGGGGCGGTCCGAGGGGTCCTCAACTCAATGATGGGGCTTAGCTACTAAATCATAGCTGCGAGAGCTCATAGCCGGAGAGCTCGGAACTCTAGCTACCAACTCATAGATACCTTGGGATCATAGCGTACTTGATAAAGACCGTCAACAGCTGCAAGCACAGGAGAGGAGAACGGAAGCAACTTAGCCGTGAAATGAGCCTTTCAACGGAAACCACTTACTGGATCCTCTTTAAAGAGGGATTGAAAAGAAGATAGACAAGGAAGAAGAAGTTGGATTACTTACTTGAGAAAGCACTTCAGCAGATACCAACTGATTGAACAGACAGGCTCCTTAATGACCGGAATGCGCTTTAGCTACAAACTTCTTACTTGCTTAGCCCTGGGGCAGCTACCTCCTTACTAGCATTCGCTCTTGCCGAAGCTACCGACTCGTTAATGGATATAACCAGAGGTGCTTGCCCTAAAACTTCGAACTTCAACTGCTTCCAACGACGAGTTACTGGCTATAGCTCATAGGGCTTACTCCCTTCACTTACTCTTCTAAACTGGAGTCTTCAAAAGCATATCCCATTATTTACTGATAGAAAAGAAGAGGGTGTTAATGGCACCAGCTCTGAGGCAGATACCTACTTACTTGCTCGACTTCCACCCGCCCGGCTAGTCGCATCAAAGGCATTCATTCCGGAGTTGTTTGCCGAGAGGGAAGAAGGGCAAGCAGGTCTCAGAGTACGCAAGTCTGATTTCGATTGGAGAAAGAGGTCGGGAAAGAGGACCGCGCGAAGGCTAAAGCTGCTAATGAAATTCGTAAATGCACTGAGGTTACCCCTAACCAGCTCTCTGACGGCGATAGGATCTCTTGTGAGGCACCTCTCTCTCTAGATGGACTTCACAATGCTGTGAAAGAGATGACTTCGCAAAGTCCCAGCCGTTACCCGTGATAGAGGCAACCAGGCCTTACTATAACCAACCTCACAGATCCAACTCTATCTTGTACACCGATGTATCGTATTCCTTACTATGAGTAAGTTAGCATCTAACCGAAATCGGATTTCCTTTTCGCCTTACGGAATGAATAGAGGAATTAAAGAGATTTCCAATACCGACCTCCCTCCTTACTAGAAAAGCGCGGAGACAAGGGAATTTATATCTAAGCATAACGCTTGCCGGGCACAAAATCTTGTTTTGTTTGATCGTAATCAAACCTGCCCCACCTTGTCTCTATTGAATGCCGTTTTTGAGTACGAACGAGTGGTCTAGGAGGGAATGGCGGTACTCCTTCCTTCCCAACGAACTTCTCGATAAGGCTAGGTCGTTAACCTCTTCTTTCAACAATAAAAGATCTATCTCATTCAATATTCAACAGAGGTATTTAATTTCCACCCTTTTTTTTTAATAAAAAGAAGAAGTCCCAACTAGCTGCGCTGCTTACTACTCTTCAACTAAGAGGACTACTTCTCTATCGCCCCTTCCTTTAGAAAGAACCCCTTCCTTAACCCTAATAAAATGCAACAGGGTGAGCGGAGTGAGATGAGCCTCACTCTTCCTTTTTCAAGTTCAGGCAAGTTCAGGAACGAGCCTCAGTCTTTAGGCAGGAGGAAGTCCCTGTATAAGGGTGCTATCCATATCAATAGTGAAGGACTCGCCTCACAGGATAAATTCCCTTTATTTAATCCCTCCTTCTTGACGAGCTCCTCATGCTGAAACTCAAGTTCTACAATCCCGTATTTTTTGCTTGTAACGCGCATTGAGCAGCTTGACTTTAACTTGCTTGATAGGGCAGGACCCTTAACCATTAAAGTAGTTCTCCTCGTCTTTCCAGAAAGAAAAGATGCCTCGACTCGCCTCACTCTTCAGGAACGAGCCTACGCAGAAACCTCAATGTCAATCAGCGAAATCTTTCATTTTACGATTTACGATTAGATTGGTGTTCAGTGAGACCTACCAGCACTGGGCCGTAACCGGATAGAGCCTTCGGGACATATCCACGCTTACCTAGCTTGTTCTGAAACAGAGAAAGCAGGAGCGAGAGACGCTAGAAGCGAAAGCGGAAAGCACGAGCACCTCAGCACGAGATGAGCCCTAAGCACCATGAGCACGAGATCAGCGCTCCTCACTACGATTGATTGCCTCGTCTTAAAACAAGAAAAAGGTTAGGGGTTACAGACAAAAAAAAAGAAGGAAGGGCTTTAAGAGTAAACATCAGAGTCAATCTCAGATGCCTTACCGCGCTAAGCCCCACTACCCCTTAAAGATCCCTTACCGCGCTAAGCTGCTAAGCAAGGTCGTTAACACCCTATCATCGATTCGTTCTTCTATCAAGTGATGAACTCGCCTCACGGAAATCCGCCTTAAGGTTCACTCCTGCTTCCCCAGCTTAGACTATTTGAAAGTTCGAGCCGAGCCTACGCTTCGCTTCCTTTCTTTACCGGGGACTAATTCAAAACCTTTTAGCTAGCATCACCTAATCCGGAAGGCCTAGCACAGCCCTTCGACTCGTGATTCTTTCACGGGAAGAACTCGCATTCACGGGCTTGGAACATGATGAGATCTGAACCCCTACCTTGACGTACGAGAATTGGGCTTTTGCATTTGGTCTTCGGTTGAGGCCTATCCATCCTATGCCTCGTATGTTTTATCAATCTTCAAACTCAACCTCAGATCGAGGCGCTACTTAGAGCCCTCCTTCTTCGGAAAAGACTTTGATTCATTCCCTGGATTTGGCTATTCATTCTAAACCCAACCCAGCAACAATCGTAAAACACGGCATAGCAACAGCGGCTAGCTACTCCTTCAGTTAGGAGCAGAGCTCGACATTACCTCCCACCCAGGAACCAAGCATGCAAGATTTACCCTACGCGCATACACGAAGCAGGAGACCCAGAAGTCGGCCTTCTCGGAGAACCGTAAGGGAAATAAGATTTCTATGTCCAATATTCAAAGCCTCCGGGACCACCTCCCAATTGGACAGCACCAGCTCCTTCATGGGACGATCCTCCAGAAATGCCGCAAGAAGGGCAAGGCCACGGAAAACAGAGTGAAGGGTATGAATCAGATCCCTCCGAAGCAGAACCATGGGTAACACCCGACCCTTCTGAAAGCTACAAGCCTATGAATGACTCCGAATGGGAGTACGACGGCGAAGAAAGGGAAGAAATGGAACGAAAGATCAGCAACTTGATGAAAACACCAACAGACATGGCACCAGGTCTCATTTGGGAAATATCACCCCCTGCACAGAACTTTTCTCTTCAGGAGATAGCAAAATATGACTCAGATTGGGCAGAAGAAAGAAGGAAAATATTTTGGTCACCAGCGTCAGCACCTGTATGGGAAGCGTTCGATCCTTCATGGGAAGATCTTCCACCAGAACGGAAACCCTGAACCTACAAGGTATGACGGTGAATGGGAACTCCTCGAAAACAAGGAAAGAAGAAAAAGAGAAGCAATGGAAATGGAAGTGAACGACTGGATAGACAATCAGCCATTCCCGGCAGCAAGACCGGCAAGACCACCAGCCAGCTAGCAGTTTGTCCAAAGGGAGAACTGCTAGCTGGGGCCCCGGCCCTTACTTTTTAGCAGGGCGCCTGACTGCACGGAATGAAATACCAGAAGCAGAAGTGAAGTAGTCAAGCCCCAAAAGCACACTTATTAGTTGGGGCAGGGGCTGCATTTGAAAAAGGTATGGCTTAATAGTTGTAGGCGGTTCTTTCCTCCCTTTCGCGAAGCCTATCCTTGGGCTTTTCTCTCTTGCTCATGCTCCGTATCTCGATCCATATCGGGCTCTCAATCTCGATCTTGACCAGTATTCGCACCCCGTGGAATTCGTGTGAAAAGCAGTTCATTCTCATGAATCTTCCAATCATTTCAGTTAGCTTGTTGATTGAGCAAACACAATGACTGGCATGAAGGAGTGCGGTGAGGTCGAAGTTCCCACGGAACATAGTCCGCTAGAAAGGTGCTATTGGTTAAAGAGAATGGAGGGAGTAGATCACTCACTGAATCTTTGAAAGAAGAGAATGCGCTTCAAGTCCGCTCATCATGTTCAATCCGTTGAAAGTGGATTTCATTAAGCGGTTCTTCCTGGCAACTGAGATGTGAGTGAAGAAGCTTGCTGATGAGAAAGACAAAAGAAGTTGAGATCTTAATTCCAATCTTTGAATTTGATCTCAAAGAAGAAAGTGGTTTTTGACTTCATTCATCAGAGAGATGGAGCGAACGAAGTTCAGTTTTCTTTATTAAGACATTTCGAATCCACTTCTGCTGCAACTCCAACAACAAGCCCTTATGCTACAAACCATGCTACAAAACCTTTTGCGCAATCAAAAAAAGAGGCATCCTCAGAACAGTAGATCATGCGAGAATTGAGTTCGATCATGCGACAGTAGCGATCGATCAGTGAAGGCTGAATGTTACTACAATCTTTTAAAACTATTTCGAGCATTGAAGTTGCATTTCTTAAGATAACACGAGTCGACCGATGTGACCAAAGAATTCCTTTCGGGGAAAGCCACCAATCTGGAATTTCTTCATTGAAGAGGGGAACCTGCTAAGTTAACCAGACAAGCTGGGATGCTTGGGGCGAAACTGCCTCACAGAGGGGAGATGGCGATCGATTCGATTTCTAGACTCTTTCTTTTTGACTATTTACAAAGCCGGAAGCAAAGGGAAGGATAGGCTTTGGTTACCAAAGGGTGAAAACTCCAAAAAAAGGAGTAAGGGGTGCTTGTCTTGTGGTTTTGACTTCCTTGGCAAGTCGACCGGAGGGATTCATCCATTCATGCAGTCAGTAGTCCAATGGTCCCTCTATCTAATGAATCAATGGCCGCCGATTCGCTTCAATGCTATTTAGTGCCTTCGTGATATCTAAGGAGAGGGGAGAAGAGACTATAGCTTAACGACTTGACTTTAACGACTAGAGTTCCGATCGAGCGTCCACCCGATAGATTGAAAGGATGAACGAAGGACGCATACCTCCCAGATCAAAGAAATTGAAACTAGGCTTCCAAACCTTTCCTTCTCGTACAGAGGGATGCCTATAGTACTCTCGCTTTGAATTCCGCCATGGGGAAGAAGAACTAAAAGTCGATCGGATTCCTCCTTTGCTAAAGCCCTCTCCAAAAGCACTCTTTGAACAGAACTTATTTGACTGGTTGAAAGAGAATGCGGAGTCCAATGAGGATTGGGTTGGCCAGAATATCAAGTGGGGCACTTGGTTCCTTGTCACGGTTTCAACCCTTTGGGCTAACAGGAACAGGGCTATCTTCTGACCCATGGCCTCTTAACGTCTTAGAAAGGGAAATTTTGAAGTTCTCTAACCACTCAAGCCTTTAAGGATAAAGAGTGACCCAAGAAGTGCAAGGAGATCAGTGTGAGTTGGGTCAAGCCTCCTCGCGGGTGGGTCAAAGTTAACACGGATGGCAGCGCGTCTAATCCTCCGGGACGGGCAGGAGCTGGGGGTCTGTTGCGTGATGAGGAGGGGGACTGGATTGGGGGGTTTTCCCTCAATGTGGGCTCAGCAAATAGTCTATCTGCAGAACTTTTTGGCATAAGGGAAGGGTTGAATCTGGCCTGGGAGAAGGGCTTTAGAAAAGTTGTGATTGAATCTGATTCAGAGGCAGCTATTAGTCTTGTTAAGATGGGTGATGTGAAGAGTCATCCCTTGGGAGGGCTAATTCAGGATTGCAAAGTGCTCATTGGGAGGTTTTGGGACTGCCAGATAAGTCACACCTTTCGGGAAGGCAATACTAGTGCGGACTTCCTTGCGGGTCTTGGTTCGGCTCAATCTGAGAGATGCATTTACTGGGTTAACCCACCTCAAGAGCTTTGCCCCATCGTGTTTGCGGACATGGTTGGTACTAGTTTTCTCAGGGTTGTAGCAGCTTAGCTGCCTGCGGTCCATTTAATCAAAAAAGAGAAATATCATTCCTATCTCTACTCAGCTCTTCGTCTAGAAGCACTAAAGGCAAGGAGCTACATCCAGAAACAAGAACAGCAACCCTATACATTCTTACCTGTCTTTACCTTCTATAGCTATCACTTGAGAGATCTTATTTGTTATCATTCATTCTAGGTGGAAAATCGTCTACTTTATCTGGCTCGACTGGCAGAAGTTCTTCTTCGTTCCAGCCTCAGAGGGACTGACTCTCTTTGGCTTTGGCTCAAGAGAAAGAAGACGCATCCATCTCGATCTCAATTCTAGACTGGAAAGCCCTATTCTTTTTAGACTCATGACTGCGCACTTGATAAACTCGACGAAACCTGAAAGAGAAAAAAAAAGTCTTAAATGAAGTCGGATCCGAACTCAAATCCTTTTTCAAAAGTCCTGTTTTTGGCTGAAATGGATGTTCGAACAGGGGAGCTCTTCCAAAACGATCAAAATGATCGAAAGTCGTTGTTTGAGGTCCGGAGTTCGCCCTAACACCCGCGTGTGACAGATGACTTCTCCCCTATGAGATTGGTTACCAGAATCATAGAATGCGCGTAAACAGATAAAAAAGATAGCCAGGGAATGGACGTTCTCAGCTTCCAGAAGTGCCCGGCCCGGTGATCCCTGTCTGTGATTCAGTCCGCCCTAGGTTGACAGATTGATTGGGTTCAGTCCCGCTCAGTGATGTGGCTTCCTTTTTCCAATCTGTTCATTTAGCTTGATTGAACAACACAAGCTTGAGAGTAAAGGAGTTAGATCTCAGTTCATTTGCTTCTATTACGATTACTAGTTGATCGGATCGACTGATGGTGACATCTTCAACAGATTTATTGATCGACTTGTGTGAGACTAGCCAATCAAGTAAATCAACCGAAGAACGGGACTATAGATAAAGAAGGGTTGCTGTCGGAAACCAACTAAAGATTTCACCGTCCAGCCAGTGGGAACTCTAATCAACTGGAATTCCCAGGCAGGCAAGCCAAGCAAGGACAGACAGCTAGGACTGAATGGGTAGGAGTGAGCGGGCTAAGCTTGAAGGCGCTTCTTCTGTGTTTAGGTTTTTTTGCTCCTAGGCCAGGGCAAGAGCAGAGGATAAGCAGCAACCATTGATCTTCCGTCAGGAGACTCCTCTTAAGAAAAGCTTGGATCGCAGGAGCATTCTCGCAACATGCATATAAAGAAAGGTAGGTTTTTATCTTATTATTGTAACACTTTGTGAGCTTAGCGATGTCTGGTTCTTGACAAGAATGAGTGCCCACCTCTTTCTTTCCAGGAGTTTTCTATCTTTCGTGTGATGCGGCGGAGAGGAGCTTTTAAATGAGGGATTCCGTTCTCGTCAATAGATAAGATAGGAGGATGCCCAAAGAAGGCTCGCTCCTTCGAGTCAAGATTGTTTTTGTAATCGAAATTCAAGCTTTCGATTACAAAAACTTTTCGATCCAGCAAAGGAGACTATAGATAGTCTCAGGAGAGCCTGGTTGAATAGCGATAAGAAAGTCGTCTGCATACCGGACGTATCTAAAATAAGGAGAAGAGGTCGTGATGGAAAGATCAAATTGATGGGCAAAGATATTCATGAGAACAGGGGACAGGGAGCTTCCTTGGGGGATGCCCTTCTCGATAGCTGCATAGCTCTTTCCTTCTTTATCCCGGATATCTGCCTGAAGAAAGCGAGCAATTAGATCAATAAGGGCAGAATCATTTATATAAAGACGAAGGACGGAAAGAAGTAGATCGGAAGTTTCCTGTTTGACAAAGGTAGCGTTAGCTAAGTAAGAGTAAGTAAGTAAACAGATCAGGTGTAGCGGTTTAGTTTACGATTCTATTCAAACAGGCTATTGCGCCTAAGTCAATCCCTCGTATCGGCCGGCTGTCTTATGACGAGAGACACAACAAGTAGGTGCGAAGCCCAAACAAGCTTTCTTCGTTCGTACCTTTTAGCCTCTGTTACAGAAGTGGAAAGATCTGTTGGTAGTTTGCTCTTGCTAGAGTAGGTATACGCGGATTCGGGTTGCCTAAGTAGAAGGCATGGAACTAGTGATTCCCTTGCGATCTTGTCTTCCTACTATAGAAGGATCAGCGCGCGGATCAGGCTTTCTGACTCGCGGAAATAGGCTAATGCTATGCCTAAAAGTAAGCATTGGATGAATGCCCGGGCCTTGAGATTACTTACTTTCTTGTAAGAGCAGGTTTAAGCTTATACGCAGTAGCTAAGCGCTAAGAACCTATTGGCTATATGCTTAACACATGCAAGTCGGACTATGTTTTCGATCAATTTGGTTCACCTAGCTATGGCCCAATCTAATCATACGAAAACTAAGAGTGGGTTTCTGGCTCAGAACCTGGTTCACCTCTCTAATTACGTATGTAAGTGTCTTGTTTCCTGCTCTTCTAGTAAAGAAAGGTGATCCTCCGCCCAATAGAGCCTAGCCCGAGAGACCGAGTTCTCCAGACCGAAATGGTCTCGCGAAGCCGGTCCCCGGATGGTGTAAGTCCTTCTCTAACTTGAAGAGCAGCAACCATTGATCTTCCGTCTTCTCCTCTTCTTTTTCTATCAGTAAATAATGGGATTAGAAGGGATTCTAGAGTACAAAGGCATCTAGAATCCCTTCTACCGAGCTATCTTGCCTTTCTGATCTCATCCGTATTCCGATCGAATGAAACTTCTTCGATCAGAATACTCAAGTGCTAACTAGAATCATAGATATCCTTACTTTCATTCTCACGAAAGCTACCGGCTCAACCATTGAATTAGCATCGTTCAGAGAAGTTAGAAAGTTGCTTCGCCCCCCTAATCTAATATGGGGTTTCGGAAAGCAAGTGCTTCATTTCATCCTTCCACTTTAATATGAACTTAAGGGTCTTTATTACTGATTACTGAATAGTCTTTATTAGTCCGTCCCAACCATCATCATACATAATACATAGAATAAGGATATCCCAGCCCGGGAAGCAAGCTAGGTTTCCTGGTGGTTACATTGGTCAGTGGTTTGCTGTTAACTGGTTCTACACCGATTAAGATACCGAATTCATTTATGTCGTAATCTCTGGAAGACTTGTTCGTCCCTACTAGCTACAAAGAACCTAACGGACCTTTTTCGAAGGTAAGAGCCCTTGGAAGTACTAACTCTCCCGGTCTCTGTAAGACCCTTTTTACAGTAAACTCTTCTGCAGCGGCATTCTCCCTTTACTCTCATGCCTGAACACGAGGGAGAGAAGATGCAGCCTTCGGGTGAAACTAACACTACTCCTGCCCGCGTGATGCACCATCAAAGTACATCTCCAAGGGATGCTTGTATTCCGTCATCATGACTTCCTCGTCAGGGCCGAGAGTGGCGAGTCCGCGGATGAGCAGCCAGGAAATCAGTGCAAGGTTCTAAAAATCCCTTCAGCAGATGCCGAATCCTTTACTTGCTTGCCTAGCCCTTACGCTACCATTGATTTCTCTATAAAGCCGGCTATAGGACCCCCCCAAACACGACAGATTTACTTTCGTTGTTATGCGGGACTAAGTTACCCGTCTTTTCGGAATCCTTTCTTTAAATGGGTTGGGTACCAGAGAGGTACTCGAGAAGGTATGTCTTATTTATCCATTCCTCCTTTATTGCATTCTTTCTTTGGGATCAGAGCATTGGCACTCAAAACGGAAATCTGCCATTTGGCTCGGTAGTGAACCTATGACCTGCCAGTTTTTCATTCCTTGCTAAAGGAAAGGGTCGTCGCATCCACCTCTAAAAAAGGGGCAAGGCAAGCGGTAGTCGAAAGGAACTCATTGATTCGGGCGGAGATGAAGGCCTATTACCACTCCATTGATCCAACCCTCGATGGGACCAGTGAGGAAGATGGGTCAGGTTAAAAAGAGTTACAGTTCCGAGGAAGGTCTTGATTCCAGTTCCTTGTTTCCCGGATCGGATTAATGCTTTAATAAACGAAAACCCCTAGACCAGTGATCTAACCTTCAAGCATTCTGATGCGCCGCTTTATCTTTCCAAAAGGGAAGACTTTCCCGGGTGACCAATTCTTTCGATTCCTGCCATTCAAACCAATATCGAGACCATCAGGACTCATCTCATCGCCTGTAACCCGGCTATCTTAGCTGTAAGCCATCTCCTATACTCTGTTCGATCTGCCACATCGGGATCAAGAGCCACCCACTCGAAAAGGCTTTCTTTACTATGGGCTGGGCATTTTCTGCTTGAGCAAATGATGCATCCGAAAGATAGGACCTTGCAGCAGAGAGTCCTGCCTCACCCCATCCCCTACGACTGACTGGTCATAGGTTCTAATCTGAAACTTTATAGTGGATTCGGTCATATAGAAATTGCATAATATAAGTAGTTTTTACGTGGCAAGCTACGGCTTCAAAGCTTACTTCGTCTTCTTTTCCTTCTTATCTTAATACTAGCATGTAACAAAGAAAAAAGAACTCCTATCAAGCAGTAAGAGAAAGTTACCAATGGAAGACCAACCGGTAACTAGGCTCCTTATACGGGTACAGAAATTTTTTATTAAAGAATAACCGCAACTAAGGAATCCCTGCCAATTCCTCCTTGCAACGAGCAGCTTTTGAAGTGAATTTCTCAGCCTAGGATGATCGAAGGTGAAGTACCTGGCACAAATAAAAGACAGAGAGCCCGCGTTCGGCAGAGAGAGGATCGACTGCACTCCCTCTATCAACTGAAAGGATAATAGTCAAGTTTACTAAAGCCGATAAGCCGTTGCGCTGAAGCGCTTTACTTTGATTTCTAGATGCATTTTCTTATTAAAGTAAGGACAATAGTTGGGCGAAGCATGTGTGACTTTTGATTTCGACTTTGTTACAATGCCCCCTTTTTTTGTGTTCCGTCTTTGCTGAGATGCCATTGCCGGTCGAGCTCTCGTAATCGATCGCTTATATTATATGTCCATTCCGTTCTGGCTAGCGAAGTGAAGGCTTAGGGGAAGATCAACAGGATGGAGAATGGAACTTGCTAGCTCGTTCCTCCTTTCGTATACTCCGCCCCATTAGGAGCACCGTTATACCGACTCTCGACAGCTTTCGTTACTCGCCTGAATCTCCGTTTCTACTGGAATAGATGAAATCTCAGGGGGGTCCTCACTTCCTCTTCCCTATAGTGGTTCTTATTAAACGGGTGCTTCAACGACTGAATCTGGACCAGGAACTTCTTCTAGTTAGTAGCGATGAATTCTATGATAATTAAGCAAGAACCACTTATGAAGGAGTCTTCCTATTTTTAACCAGTTTTACCAAAACAAGATATCCTGCCTATCCCGAAAAGGGGACTCTCTCCAAAAAGTAGCTTCGTAGCAAGAGTTCTTTTTAATAAGCATATGACGAAGGATCGGCCGAAGCTAGAGCTAAGTGGATGGGTCAGGGTCAGTATTGAAAGTATAGGTCGACTTAATAAAATGGATTGGATTGGTGAATTTCCTTACTAATCCGAAAAGGGCAGCCTATAGACATCATTTTGAGGGAAATTCACACTGAGATGATGAAAAATATAGACCGGGCTTCCTTAGTTTTCTTATTTAGTTAGATGAAAGGCGGCAACCGATTCGATGCCTGCCGGTCTCACTGAGTTACTGGTGGGTGCGATCTTCGGCTATGATTTTGCGGCCACATGGATGACCTGGTCCCTAAGGTGGGTGAGGTTCCAGCTTCCGTACAAGGGAGCTTCATCTAATCGGATGGGATCAAGTGTGACTTTTCACACAGGTAAAGCTCAGCTTTGGTTATTACAGCTCGTGGCCATCATTCGCATTAACACATCACATGTTAGTGTGGATGCTGGCTGACGAGGTATACCCAGGACAGGTCTTTAAAGCGTATGCGATCTTAGGTGCCCTATTAGTTTAGTTAAGCTCTCGCGGATCGTAAGGTTGCTGAGCGTTATCAACAGCTCATGGCTAGTTTAGATGTTCGTATATCTAAGAAGAAGTCCTTGATATCGAAAACAGGTTGTTTTGAATTTGCTAAACGCTTTGTCATCCGTAATGGCACTTTGGACTTGAGTCCCGTCTTAGCCTGACATCTAGGAATAGGAAAGCTCCTTTCTGTTGTGCTTGCCACTACTCTACTGCCTAATAGGGCTTTCGAGTAGAATAAGTAGGCTTTTTTCGATTGAAGCTCTCCTCGAACCATTTCTGATGATTGAGCCTTTCCTGAGTCAGTGAGAAAGCTCTGCTTTAAGCCTTTCTTCAGAGTTCTAGCGACCGGGCATTTCTGCAAGTTAATTCTACACCCATTTATGTATGGGCATACCCGTAGTACTGGGTCTTGACCACGTAATCAAAGGCTTTAAAAGGTCTCTGAAGTTTAATATTTTTTATGTGCAGGACCTTCCGCTTTCACACTTGAGCAAATTATATATAGCTAGCGCCTTAGTAGGTCTATGGCCTGCCCCCGCAACAAGTACTAGCGTATAGCATAACCAAATGGAAATGTGGCTGGACTCAGAAAGAAAGGAGGAGTCGATATTTCAGGCTTGTATAAAGAATCAATGAGGCGAATTGAGCTAGATTACACTACACTACTTTGAGGATAAATCCCTTACTGAATGAATGTGCTTTTGATCCGTGACCGTAGAAAGTACTGTGAATGCTTTCTATGATATCCTCTTTCTGGCTACCAAAGGTGCTAATTGGTCAAAAGAGCTTATTCTTAGTTTTCATTCTCCGAATTCTGTAAGCTTGCTTGGTTTACCTGCTTTGTTATGATTTCATTGTCTTTCTCCGTATTCAGCATTCGCCGGTCTCACAAAAAGAAAAAGCATATCAATTCGTTGAGGCAACTAGTCTTGGTAAGGTTTACCACTGAATGAGAAAGGCCCCTAGGTAGAAGATAGAACGTTTGTATGACCATTTCCAGATGTTTTAAGGCAAGTTTGCCGCCCCCTGATACGCGTACGAGGAACAACAAGACAGCGGGGAGTCTTTGTGACGGAGAAGAGCCGTACATTAATTTGGAATATTTAAGAGCTTCTCCCTTACATCCACCCAAAGGAGTACCGTCAGCCCCCCAAAGGGGTACCATAACCGCCACCCCTGCTGGCTGACTGATTGCAGGGGAAGCTAAGACTCCATGTTCGGTTCTGGTAAAGAGGGTTGTGGGTAGGCTTGGAAGGAAAGTAAGAGTGGGGGCGAACGGATGCTGTTTAGGGTTACTTGCTTTCTAACGAGCGAAGGGCATTCGGCTTAAGAGAGTTCATCGACCCTCGAGCTAGAATCATTCAATGCTCGTGCCCCATATCGTATCGTAGTAAGGGCTAAGGGCTTGCCTGGCTCAACAAGATCAATGATTTCGGTAAGAGGGTGCCGTCCTCAATCACATAAGCCAAGGGCGTAAGCGCCTACCTTTGATCCCATATAGTCTAAAAACTCGCTTCTGTACAAAGCAAAGAGGGTTTGTCGGCAATCTTGGCTCTTAGTTGATAAAGACCTCGTCATCCATTGTCTTAGACACACAGCCCAAGTCACCAGATCTCATCGGAGCTTCTAACATAGCTTCTTAGTAATAATAAGTAAGGGGAGTGGATCGATGAGCGAATACTGAAGTCTTTTCTTCGGAGCAAGCATAGTTCCTCGAGTCAATAGGAAAGAGAGAATAGGGGACCCTTTCCAATAGGAGTGTGAGCGCCATCAGGAGAGACTAGCAAGATCCCCCAAAGTTCTCATTCATCTCTTTTCTATATGCATTCCTAGTAGGGTAGCTACTACCCATGCAGCTAAGCGGCAGCCCTCTTTAGTAAGCTCCCTTATAGGGAACGGGTAGTCACTTGAACCCATACTTTTCAAGGGACATGAGCCAGGTCCGCCCTAGGTGGTAGCTCCTCAAACTCGCAAGCTGTTTCGTCTTTTTCCTTTCTACCTAGGGAGGACAAGATACTATTACCATACCTGGCCTATCAGAATCGGATTTTGGCACCAATCAATAGAGAGGCTAGATCATCGGGCCCTGTAAGCTAAGCTATGCTTAGGCATTTGTGGGCGTTGTGCAATGGATAGCAAGCCGATTTCACTAGGAAGAGTGAGATCTCAAACTTCAAAGTTATATTATATTCATATTCATACTCACCTCTACTCCTAAGAGGAGGCTACTACTATTGATCCGTACCTTTCTCGAGCGATCGAATGCCTATGAAAGACGGGAGCAAAGCACGAATGCAACAATCTCAAGAGTATCCCTAAGAGAATAAGGCTTCCTAACTGCTAGTCGGTAAGCATCCCCTGCTCGGTAGTTCTGAATAGAGGTGCACAATGGTGTCAGATGCTTCGCCATAGAATAGATCCACCCTACCGCAGTGTGACAGATTTTCCGCCGCCTATCTCATGCCATGCCCAATCCACCATATACGCAACACGACATCACTTTCTATACTTCTACCAGCATAAGAAAGGAATTAATTAAAATATATCATGATTCGGTCGACCAGGCCAGATCATGTCCCTATGTAGTGGTCTGCTCTACTTCCCCCAATCTTCACGGATAAAAAACGCTCCAACAGACTCAATACATATTGTATCCATACCGGCGAAGGCCCTATGGAGTAAAGCAAGGGACACAGCAGTATAGGAGTTCCTGAGCGTCAGTGAAGTAGCTCTTAGATAAATATATAGTAAGATGCCCTTCTTACGGGAAAGACTCTTAATGATGAATCGATCGCTATCGCTCAATCTTATTCCATATGTAGCATACCTTTCCGCTCGAGACCCTGCTACTATACTTGCTATCTAAGGGCGGACCCTAGCCCAGGCCTTGGCAATGCTTAACGGTAATGACCCTTTCCCGAATTCTGTTCTTGGGCTTCCGAGGACACAGCGAGGTACAGACTCCATCTTTCTTCCATATTTAGAAAATAACGAAAAAGTCAAAGGGGGGATTCCCTTTTGGAGCTAAGTCGAAGATCTCGGGTGTCGAAAGACCGAACCGACTGTACAGGCCAATAGGTTTTTATGTGCACGGGGTCTTCCTCTTGATAATGTGTCTAAAAGGCAATTCCAGTATATTATTGAGAGACTTACCAGGAAGTTAGCTGGTTGGAAGTCTGATTCCCTTAATTCGTTCATGTGCCAAACCGAACATCGTCCACTAATTCCTTATTTGTTAGTAAAAGAGGCGGTCAAGTTCTGTCTGGTTAGCCGGATCGAACTTCCTTTTGTTTTAGTCGAGCCAAGCTTCACGCTTTACTGCCTGCCTTTTTCTCCGATCAAACTTGCGTTTTCCCCGTATTTTTGATTGCAATCGCTTTTTTGCCCAGAAATGGAGATTCAAAGTCGACAACTTTCAATTTCCCGGGGATTTTCGTTACAATCGAGATTTAGCTTAGAAATTGAGATTAAAAAGTGACAAGTTGCTAAAACCCCGTCTTTTTCGTTGCAATCTTGATTTAGCTCTAACGAGCTCTTTTTTTATGGTCAAAATGCTGACTTTTGCTGCTATATAAGATGCAAGTTTTTACTTTTGATTGACCTCGTATGAGTGAAAATGGTCTTGCTTCATTTCGTAGCTATATGAGAAGCAAGTTTTTCATTTTTATCTCCGTCGTATGAGTGAAAATCAATGAATGAACTTTTGCTGCTATATGAGATGAAGAGTGAGTTCGCTACCAACCAAGCTATTTCGTTACAGACTGAGTTTTGTACCCTAATAGGGATAAAAACCTGCGTACTATCTGCTATAGGCATTCATTGGTGCAGCTACTAGAGGGGCCTTCCCCCTTCCTGATAGTCTGCCTCTCTATTATTAAGTAGTTTCCTAGCCTCCCGGTAGGTACCCCCCTACATTTGCTAGTAGGTCTCTCTCTTCCCTATGCACTTAGACAAAAATCTGTGCACGAGCCTATGCTCTTGAACCTACGGCCTGCCACTTCCTTCCTATTCATATCTACATTCATTCGGGGGACAAGGAATGCCACGTGACGATGATAGCACTTCTTTAGCTTTAGTCCGTCGACTTGAACCGATCCTTGCTTTGCTGGGCTAACTGCCCTTAGCCTTAGTATGATATTCAGTATGGCTAAATGCAACACTTGGAAGGGAGGTAGCGCAGCCCACCTAACAGAAGCTAGAAAGGCTATAGAGCAGACAACGCAGATCTGACTTCTTGGGACTCACTCTATAGTACTTCCTAAGGACTGAGTCTATTCATTCATAAAGGCAGGCTTCCTCTTTCATTACTTCATTCTTTTTATATCCCTCTCCTTTGTTAGTCGGTGCCAGGTGGATTGGATATTTCCGACCTCTTGCGGCAGCGCCACGCCAGTAGCACTGCTCTATTCCCGTACCGGGACTGTCCACGGCTTCAGTGGACGATAAAGGGGAAGTGCTTCAGTCATACTAGCACTGCACCTATCCCGTTCCCAAACAATTTTTTTTCATTACCCTTCCCCTTCGGGCCTACTGCCTAGACTTAATCCTCCCTTTACATGCACCCATCTTCCTAACTATCGTCCTAGGGCTCTCTGCCTTCTTCCAGGTCTGGCTGTCATAGGTCGGCCCTTATCTCATTCCTTACGATCGATGCAGATGACCTTCTTCTTTTTACTCAAGCCCATTACCTATCCCGTCCAAAACGAGCAATGAAACTTCTGGTCCTAGCTTATCTATCAAAACTAGATAATAATAGGTTCCTGCGAGACACAGCATTGATCGATTGAGGGGAATCGCCCAACTATACGCCCAGAGACTTCTAAATCTCTGCGCTTGAGCCTTCAGAAAGTTTGTCTAACCTTCCAGCGTTGGAAAGTTCTATCTATCTCTTTCGACTCCTTGGCTTCGAGATGCCCTTAGAGAGTTGGTAAGGCGAGGAAGGCGTCCGCAAAGTTTGCATATCAGTCTATAGTCTTCTCCTATCTGATTGAGAAAGCTATTCATTCTTTTTCTTCATTTACTACTGTGGAGCGGCTTTTTGGGCACGAGTAGGTGTGTCAAATGCACCTCTGCCGTATCATGAGAAATTGATACAGACATGTAATGATTTAATCATGGGGGACAAGCTGAGCGAAGATTACTATATCGTTACATACAAAAAAAAAGATTGGCGAGCTAGGCTCAATGACGGTCTGGACTTTCCTATTCGCTTGCCTGCGCGCCTCTCACATGAAATTCGATGCATCCACCGTACTAACGACTTTCTTACTTTTCTTTCATAGTAGTCTTAATGACTAGAGTTTGAAGCCTTAGTAAGTGTTAAGTTTCGATTGAAGCGCCATATTAGATTCTCTTTATCTTTCTTCTCTTATTCTTCTCTCTTTCTCAGTGCTTTCCGTGAGGATGGTTCTTGGTGTAATGATAAAAGAATATCCTAGAAGAGGATAGAAGATTCATTACAGGAGAAAAAAACCAATACGGACTATCGTGATTGACTTAGTTGGTTGAGGCTATCAAGTGTCAGATTTGTAATGGATGATGTCTTCCCCCGTGCTTGGGAGACGCCCGCCTGACCCTACTCAAGCGTGTTAGCCAGCCCCTTTTCACCAAGAGCCAGAGCAGCGGTTCTCCTTCTCACCCATGATATAGGAGTAGAGCTACAATAAATTGTCTGAGAGTCACGATCAATACGAGACCTGGTCGAAGAGAATGAAACGCACGTAGTGGTCATTAAAAAATAATATAGTAATTAAGGGTCCCGACCCACAAATGAATAGGAAGTGAGGCGAGGGTTTCTTTTGCAGCGGCGTGGGGCAGATAGTGTAATCTGGACCAAGAGGGCATACGATGTCCAGTACATAAGTGGTTCCACACCCATATGCAGAGAAGTCAAAGGCAAAGACGGGAAGAACAAATGGCTCCCGTTCTACTCTGCTGATGATGGTCCCGACTGGGAGACCAAAAAAGGTATAACTGCCCCCCTTATTGCCTGGGGAACGCGCACTGTACTTTTCATGCGAGAGGTACGGACAAGGCCGATTTGGTAGTAAGTAGTTTCCTCGATCATATTCAATCAGGTCATAGCTAGGTATGATTTGGCATCAAAAACTAGGAGTTTGACCTTTTCCCCTTCCCTGGGTACCCCCAACATACCCAACTATTTGCTTGTATTTCTCATTCACAAATTCATCTTTGTTTATGCTGCTAACTCTCAGGTGAGCATCTTAGAGGTGTGCCATAAGTCAATGCAGGGAGTTTCCTTTGCCAGAAAGACTGGGGGGTCGCCTCCTTTGGAAATTTATGCGCTTGGGTATAGTCCCCATTTAGCCTCCTATCTAATCTCTGCCTTGGATATCCTCCTGTGCGAAAGCACTAGGTCTATATCTTGGGTAGGGTCCTGTCCTTAAGATTCAGATCATAGAGGGCCCCTTGACTATGTCAATTGAGGGAAGGAAGGCCAGGGTGTGGGCGTGCCTTAGAATAGTTGAAAGCGAAGAACAACCTGCCCAGAAAATAGCATCATGGAGTCTGATCTTTTCTTTCGATACCCCCAACATACCCAACTATTTGACTGTTTTTTGGACGGTGGCATGAATCGCTTGACAATTAGCTTTGTTCCCTGGTTGCATTGCATATATGATTACAGATGGATTATATGAAACAGCGAGACGCACGCGAGTCTAATTTCAAACGAGAGGCGCTTTCCTTTTAGTTAGACTTCTATAACTATATCTCACTAAGGTCTTACCTTCATGCAACCCTTCAACCAGCCCAGCCATCTATTTCATTCGATTTTGTCTCTAGCTTCGCTTTTGAAGGAGTGCCGCCTCATCCAAAATGGTACCTACCTAATAGGACTTATACTTCTTGCTTTGAGATGTAGCTTGCCTTCCTTCCTGTGCTTTTAGTTGAGTAAGGCCTCTAAGCTTCTCTTCTTGAGTTATCTTCCTGACTAACTGTAAGCAGAGGACCTTACCGTCACTCTTAGCCCTTAACTTAAGGAAGTGTGCTTTACCTATGGACGTTGCTACCTGCCTAATTGAGATTTATCCCTTCTTTCCTTCCAACACTGGGACTGACTGACTTTATACAGAGAGAGGAAAAGCAGCAATCCAAGCTCTTTTTGAATCGGATATTGGATAGGCTAAGCTAGGGGTAGCCCGCTCTCTCTACGGTTTTGCTGAACTTGTCAAGCCCGGGGGCCCTTTGGGGAATTTTTGAGAATGATAGATTATGGGATAACACTTTCTAAGGCTGAAGGGGATGGCATGGGTTAAGCATCTGACTCTGGACGTTCGAGCTAAGTTATTTAATAAGGGTCTTCCCCTACTAATGAATTGGGAATCCTTTTTACAAATCTCCTCCTCAGAGCGCCCTGTAACCCTACCTTTTCTGAATGGTACACTTTAGTTCAGAATGGAAGAGGAGCAGTCGTCGATTGATTGAAAGTGGATTGACGGCATTCATCAGTTGATTGAAAATTTACTTTTTTTTTCTGATTGAGCGAGGTCCCTTTTGGGCTAAAAAGTCCCTTGAGCCGTCGAATCCCTTTTGTCTTGATTTAGGGGAATAGGCGCATTGATTAGGTTACGTGGTTCGAGCAATCTGCAGGAAGTTTCTTTTTTCTTTATTTTAGTCTTTTACCATTCATATTAAAGTAAGACGGATAGGGCATATTTGACTAGGAAGCTAGCAAAGCTAGTCCCTCCATACCAGCTAGCAGTCTCGTTTAGGGAGTCCCCTTCTTTACTGAGTAGGGTTCCCGGGTGCCTATGCGATTATTAAGGCAGGGTGCTACTGTACCAGTAGTGGAGTGGCTTGAATCAAATCGTTTGTCTAGAGAGGGTATAGCGATAACCAAAGCTGACTGTACTATAAACTCAAGATGCTGTATAGGCAACTGGCCTTAGAGTAGTGTATCGAACTGCAGGACAGGAGCGACCCATAATCATTGACGAAGAGGAAGGCTTGGAAAGGGATCAAACATATTGAGGAGAAGCTTTCACAAAGGCCAATAGCCGATAGCTGATGTCATTAGCCTGAACTTCTTTATCTACTTGAAAGCTGATGGGAGTACGGCTTTCTTCAAGGAAGTGTCCCCTATGATATTCTATTAGTAAAGAGTCCTTGGATTCGCCTTTTTCCGTAAGCCTAGAAGCAAGGTGCAGGAAAGCCAGGTGCTAGCTAGGTGTGTCTCCTGCCTGGTCTATTGGTAGTCATCTTTCATCTGCTAGCTGTCTGAGGTAGGTGGTCTCCTGCCATTGGCTTAGCCTTAGCTCAGCCCTTGCAATTGGTCAGCTACACACGTTGCTTTCATTTCCTATTTTATATGCTACTCTCCGGTCAACGCGAATAGATTCTTTGCTTCTTTACCCCGTCTGTTAGAAAGATGTGATCTCCTCGCCCCCGCCCTTGCTTAAGGATTATCGCCCTTCTTAGCTCTCTTTTTCTATCGGCTTTTCTTTTATTTGGAAGAATGGGTCCTCTCCTGTTGGCGAATCCCCTTGCTATTGTTCTTTTATAAATATATCCCATTCCTGCCTGTCTTGCGGCACATGCGGTACCAGCTCTTGTTCTTGATGTGGCTCTTTCGGAAGTTGCGGAAGATAGTATAGATGCTCCTGTTCTTTCTGCGGCAGTTGTGGATGCGCTTTCCTTTTTAGTATCCCGGTGCAGCTGTTTAAGCTATGGATCTTATATAGAGAAGGAGTGTGAAAGCTAGCTCTTGAAAGCAGTGCGAGTTAGGCGCGAATCCCTTTATTTAGAAAGCAAAGCAATCCTTTAGGTAGTCAATCTATCCACAAATTCCTTTATTTTAATAGATATCCCCGCCCGCTTTTTGCCGTCCAACCTGGAATCAAATCTATGCCGCCGGGTGTCTTCTCTTTCTCCTAGTTAGCAGACGAAGACGCGTCTTATCGTCTGCATCTAGAACTACTTCTAACTCAAGAACGCATTCTCCAGAGGTGCCCCCGTTGGTTGTTGGGTTTGACCAACCACTTGTTGAGCTTGGCCCGCCACTTGTTGGGCTTGATTGTTCACACCAACCATACGTGCCGTCAAATTGGCAACTTCAGCTTCTTTTTCTTCCAATCGCCTCCGCAGTTGTGCCAGCTCTTCTTCTATAGTGTTGTTAGCAGGTGGAGGAACAAAGTGTGATGTGGAGGCAGCATCCGCTGCTGCGACCATAACTGACACCGTTTTAGGAATAAATTCGTCGGATACACTTCTCGGAGATGGAAGTGGAGTGATTTCAGGAGAGATAACCGGGGTAGAAGCCTCCGAGAAACCTGATGAGGGGATTATCGGGAACTCCTCCTCAGCAACAAAAAGATTTAGAGAGAGAAAAAGGGGTTTGGAGATCAGAGAGAGGAAGTAGGCTTTAGAGAAAAAGTCCCTCTTGTGCCGGTAGTAGGGAAAGCAGCTGAGATAGAGAGAGCAGTTCTCCCTTAAAGTCCTTTATGGATTTTGAGTCGGGAATAGGGCTGTGGCTTAGATCCCCTGATCGAGTAATGGGGTTTGTTTTTCTCTCGTTGATAGCCCGGGTTCAGTTCAAGCTGCTGCAAAAGAATTCGTCGAAGGGGTGGAACGAGCTTACTTTTTAGAGAAAGGGGAAAGGGCTTTTTTTTTTCTGAGTAAGACTCTCCCCTTACCACTTATAACATAGGGGGCTATGAGTCTAGATACTCTTCGCTTGAAAAGGCATGCCTTGCGCTTGTCTGGGCCACGCAGAGACTTAGACACTACATGCTAGCCTACCAAGTCTGGCTTTTGTCCAGGATGGACCCATTGAAGTATCTGTTCGAGAAGCCAGCATTATCAGGAAGGACTGCTCGATGGCAGCTGTTGTTATCAGAGTTCGACATCACTTATGTCACGCAGAAATCCATCAAGGCTCGAGCCCCTCCTGCATACTTAAAGCTCCGCCCTTTTCTTCCAACCAATGCTTGCCATGGCCAGTGCTTCCTTGTTCTTATCTCCATAGAAAGCGAACCGCACTTTCCAATCCGGCCTTCTGCCATTCATTAACTTCCTTTCCCCTTCGTCTATTCTCGAGAAGTCTTGACGATACCCTTCTTCCGAACTGCCTAGGCCCAGCCCAGTTACAGGATCATATGAGAACGTCGTGCAGATGCTCAGGTGCCGTAGGCTGGCTGGTAAAAGAACCGAGAAGTAGAATGCCTCTAGTGACTTCAAGCTCTGCCGTCACTGACTTTTCTTTCTCTCTCTTAGGCCGTGTGACAGTCTGTCTTCCTTACGTTATGCAAGGCGAAAGAACACCAGGCTTTCTTTGAAAAAAAAATGACTAAAAGGAGTGAGTTAGGGCACAGCTGCCGGCTTCCCCAGCATCTCAAGTGATTAGGGAATAATCTATTTCTTATTAGTTGAGTTTGCTTCGAATGAATAAAGTACTATACTCATTTTGGGGCTTTCTTACCCTGATGGTCGCCGGTTTTGCCGGGCGTTTCATTGGAGCGGAAGTCAATCCTTTTCTAACAAAAATCAATTCTTATCTCGTTTTATTTATCTTTTATTAGTTTGTATTGTTGTCTATAATATAATATTTTATAATTGCAGGTCTAAATACAAAGCTTATTTTTTTTTTTGAGTCTATAGCGTAACTTTATTTTTATTGCACATCTCTCGCATTTCCATTCTTTCGATGTTGCAAAATTGGATTTGTTTTGCTGTCTTAACTAGTGATTTAATAATGTCTGTTTCCTCATCGGATAACTCTTCGTCTGCTCGGGATACGCTCCGAGCGCTTATGAGATCCCCCCGTAGTCCACCACAGTTTGACCAGGGGGAATCCTCCATACAGCCGGTACCTCCTCAGGCGGGACCTTCTCAGCCGGTACCTCCTCTTCCGGCCCCTTCCTCCCCTCCCCAACCAAGGGCTTTTTCATTCCGAGCCTCATTAGCGTGCTCGTCTGCGAGCTATGCTGGTTCTGTAGAGTAAAGGCGCGCAACAACGAGAGAGAGAGGCGGGCTTGGCGACCGAACGCGTCACGGCTATTCCTTCTGTACTACAGTTTGGTGGAGGAACTGTAAGAGAACAATTGAAATCCGTGCTCTAACTCGATATCTTCAGCGGAATCTTCATCTTCTCCAGTTGATGATGCATATTCATATTGAACTTCAACCAATGTCACTTGCTCAACAACTGCCTTCTTCCACAGTAGCTTCCTCTCCATCCTGAGGCGAGTCCGCAAATAACATTTTGTCCATTTCTTCTCCGTCTGTTGATGATGCTGAAGCGGATCTAACTTCAACGGGTACTGGTAGATTTCCACTGGCACAGCGGCACTTCTGGCTTAAAGGCTTGCTTTCCTGGCTCCTTTCAAAGGTAGGCTTATCGCCGAGGATAAACCAACCGATCTACGCTCGAACCTCCGACTGACTGGTCAGAAATAAGTTATCCACCGACAAGAGAGGGCTCCACTACGAAGGGACGAATATCGTTTCACATCTGATTAAATTGAAACCACTAATCTAATGGCATATAGAGTTTCATCGTCTTGTAGATGTACTTAATAGATGCACTAAAAGTCTTCGATAGAACCCAAGGCAAAAGAAAAAAAATTCTAAGGTGCTTTTCGGTCACCATTGGCTTGGGGCGTCCTCTCTCTAACTGAACAACTTCCAAGTAAACCTTCTTTGCTTAAGCGCTTCTCTTCTCTGGGCGCATGCTCTCCCATTGGGAATTTTATACTCTTGTACCACTGAAGGGCTCTGGCTCTCTCAATCAAAGGAAGGTCTCTATCAATCAAAAGACCTGTCACTCTCCATGTTCTCTGGAATCACAATCGTTCAAAGAATAACATGAATGAAAAGCCCCATCCATCCGGAGTCAAAGCTATAGGTTTTTTCACCCTGTCTATTTGTTGTCCTCCTATTTGTCCTCCACGAAAGTAAGCTCGACTCACTTCAAGCCTCGTTGTTTTCACGTTCCTAGTCACAAGACTACTTTTCTTGGGGTAAACGTCACCCCCTTATCCCTTAGAATATAAATAATTAGGCCTAGAAAGTGGGTCTTCTCAACAATATAGTGGTTCTGCCCCCTCCGTCGGATATTATTGTGATCTTATTCGTTGTGCCCAATGCTCCTCTTCTAGCGACTCGACACCAGAGACCCCGAAAGGGCGCCAAGACTTTACTATACGCCTGGGAAAGAATATGGGTCCTCCCTATCAATTGGCGAGGCCTCACGTAGTACGCTTCTTTCCTTCCGAACTAGGGCAGTTATGACATCACTTTGAGTTCTACGCCACCTCACTTACTCAGAAGTAGTGGGAGCCAGGCGCTAAGACTTTTACCACTCTTTTTTAATAGCTCCCTCACTCGTCGATCGTCTAATAGGGAACGAGACTGAAGTGATCCCGAGCGGAAGGGAGGACCCCTAATTCGTGGGCTGAGTTCGAATAATATGCACTGAGTACTCGAACATAGTAATAGAGAGGGGTAACGACTAGGGAGTTGGAAGACTTTTGTGCTAGTTCAGTTCTTCTGATTCAACAAAGTACTCGTACTCATTTAGTAGAGTTGTTGACCATAGATAAGGAATGGTACGTACGCACGTATAACATCATGCTGCCTTTTTCTTTCTCATTCCCAAAGCAAGCATCTTTGCCCACTTACCGGCCTCGTTCGTAGGCCTAGCCCACTACCCCACCTGACTGATTTGTCTCAGAGGGTACTGTTTCAAGTTGTAAAACCACTCCGTTACCAGAGGGAGAAGACGAAAGCACAGCCATACGGGGAGGTTCGTAAGGCCAGTGAGGGCGAGTGAAAGGACTCAAGCAAGGCCCATACCATCCGGTCACGTCTCTTGGTCCGAGGGGGCGCCAGAAAAGGGGGATAGAAGAAGCACCCCGAGAGGGAAGGGAAGGATGTGTCTGGTGGACAAGTACCTTAAGTGACAGTTCAATCATAATCTTAATAAGTAAAGGAAATCGTTTTGTGTCCATCTACGGAAGAAGGCTCGTCTCAAAGAAAATTTTGATTCTAGGTCCAGATGTGGTAGAAAGAAGGGCTTAAGACAGATAAGGAATAGTAAGAGTTAATAGACTGCCTCACTAATAATCTTCCTTATCGTACTACTGTACACAACTAGAAAAGGGGCAACAACTCTTTTTAAAAGAAGGAACCAAGGGATTCGCCGGGCTAGGGGTAGAAGGAAATCACGGGGATGTCCTATTCCCCTATCTGTATATTGTAGTAATTGGTATCTCGCTTGGCGCACTTGCTCTCTCAAGATGACATCATAGAAAGATTTAGGTCTTCCTGATCCCAGTCTTGCGCATCTCTTCTTAGAGGGTAGTATCGAGAAGGCGTGGGCCCATTGAAAGCCCAGGGAATAATTCCTTAAACAGATAAAAAATAGTAAAGTCCAAGGGGGCCCAATAAAGATAGGATGGATTTTCAGTAATTGTGGACGAAGCAGCGGGCATACCAGAAATGGATTGTCAGGAATGGTAGATGGAACAAGGATGCATAGCAGGCTTAAAAGACGACACAAGTAGGACGCGCTGAGGCCGAGCTTTCCTCTACTACTCATTGGAGCTAGCATACGAAATTTTCCGTTGAAGGGTTCCACTATCAGGGCGGCCCTTGCGAGCGATATTCACTTTCAAGAGTCATGAGCCTACGCCTATATCATTACTCTCGAAGAGTTCATCAAAGAGCTAAGGGATGAGAGGAGGTGGAATTTCTTTCAACTAGAACATTTATTACAACATCTTAAAACACTTAATATTACAGAAAATGACAGAGAATTCGGATAGTTCGGCTAAGAGCAGGAGATGAGCTTCGGGCCGCAACGAAGCAGATCCGTCTGCCCTGCTCAATGCAACAATCTATTCTCTGGCCGGAGCTATTAAATCAAAGTCTCATAGAAGTCTTCCATACTCCCTTTTTTGAAATACCAATTCTTTCTTTCCGCGAACTTTTCTAGTGTTGAAAGCCAAAGGAAAAGGAGAAACTGAGAATCGAGTTGGAGAAACCCGCAATCAATCCATCTACATAGAAAGGAGAAACAAGAAAGGAAAGGCTCAATGTTGAATTGAGATCTCATTAGTCCGGTAAAGATCGAGTCCAGTTATAAAGGGAAGAATCTCAATAGAATGGCTGAACAATATGACCAGTACCCATCGATGCTAGCAGGGGATTTCCATGATTTCTTTAGGTTGGAAGATAGAAGGAGTTTCAGAAACGACACTACGTCTAATCGTAGGAGAGCTGAGAAGTTTGCATCAAATTTCATCGTTGTGGTCTAATGGATTTGGCATGCTGTAGTCCTAGACCACTTGGACCAATGGTAGGGAAGGGTTAGCTAAGACGCTGCTTCGATTGGATCTAGCCTTAGTTTAGTAAAGTAGAAGTTGAAAGAGATTTGATTTTACCATAAGCTGTGCTTGGAAACATCCCTCGTACCACCTCAGACTACTATCCTATGATCATTTACATGGAAGGTATTCATTCTGCTAAACCCTCTAATCGTCCCTTCAGGTGTGAAGCTGTCTGGTTCTCTCATCCGCACTTTAGAAAGATTATTTTGAATACCTGGGAAAAGGAAAGGGTTTAAGCTATATAAAAGCCTCTAACTTAGATAAAGACAATAATGTCTTCTAGTTGCGTCTGCTTATAGGATAGCGCCCGCAGGGAGTTCCTATTACAGAAGGGGATGGGACTAGGAGGCTTTGCATACAGACTAGTAACATCTCTTAGATGGCTGCCTTCTACTTACATAAGGACTCACCCTAGGAAAGGATTTGATTCATACCCAGACTAGTCCTACCTTCTGCTTCTGAACCTCCTGATTTAATACCCTTTGAATAGCTACAAAGAAAGAAGGGCTTCAATCGAGTCACGACACGAAAAGAATAGAAGCTTTCTCATGCGGGTTAGGAACTTAAAGAGAGGGAAGAAGCTCTTAGATTAGAAAGGGAAAGGACAGGAGTCTCACTCTTCACTTCTTGGCTGGGAGTTGATTCCCGGAGTGACGGAAGAATAAGAGTAGCGGTGGGAAGACTCCTGATGCTTTCAGGCTTATGTTGGGGTTAACTGAACCCAAAGAAAGCCTAAAAGAATCCCTATATTCCTAACAAGGTTAGTGTAATATGCTCGACTAAGGGGAAAGAGGAAAGGAAAGAAGGTTAGCCGAGCACGGATCTGGGCTTAAGGCAAGGAGTGCACTGATAGCACTAGTCGAAGAAAGGCAGTTAGATCATAAGAAGGCGGGTAGGTAAGAATAGGAAGTTTAGAGGAGTGAAGGGGTTTAGGAGGGACTAAAACACAGCTAGCTAAGTATATTGTATTCCAATATAACAATCTAACTAGGGTTGTCAAATCTTTGACTTCTGGAAGAAGGTTTGGTAAAGCGAAATCTCTAACTTCATCTGTAAGAGAAGAGTACAGAGTAGCTGGAAAGTTTAACTCGACTGAAGGCATTGGCGAGACTAAAAGCACTAAAAGTAAGGTAAGGGAGGTTGCCAGCTTGACTTCGCCTCCACGGCACGGAGGTCATCCAGTTAGTTTAGGAGAGAAGCTCTTGGGGTGGGGAGGATAGGAAATTAAAACGAATCAGTCCGGTAGAAAAGTATGTAACTGGTACCAAGACTTTACTTCTAATGCAGGTAAGCAGAAGCTAACTCGAAAATCTTTGTGGAGTTAACGTTGACCCAGTGGCTAGAAGTTCCATTTCAAATGGATTGACTAAGAGGATCTTGAGCCAGATAGGAAAGATTCCTCGCCAAGGTTCGGAGATGCTGACACAACGTTTGAAGAAAGCTCGACTCATAGGGTTGGGGGCAAGACTCAGCCTCTAAACTCTAAACCAAAGATTCTCCTTCAGTAGATTCGTAGCAAGGAGATTCCTCAATAAAATCTTTATTCTGAAAGAACTAAAAAGGGAGTGGGGTATTCGAATTCGACCGAAGCAAAGGTTCTTTTCCACGAGTACTAAACCGGGGCATAAAGCCCTTTTCTTTCATCACAGGAAAGTAGGGTAGGGAACTGGTCTTTTGGATATGTCTTACCGGAAAGAAGCTCGACTGAAAGCAGGTGCTAACTCGATCCCGATTCTCTTTCAAAGGAGGTGCCATATCCCGCGAAGGGTGAGAAAGACGTGGCTAACTCGACAGAGGAAGGAGCTATCGGAAGGGAAGGAGAGCGAGGGCTCAGCCAAAGACAGAGGATCTGTATAGGATAAACCGCAGGGAGAGAAGATGAAAGATTCTCAACTAATACAGAGGACGGGGCATACCCTGGGACTTGCTAACTCAACCTTAAAAGCTGTTCTCTTATAAAATGAGCTGGGGAGGAAAAGGGAGAGTCGACTTGGCTTGGATTATCCAACAGCGGATGCAAACGAAGAAAGCAAAGCGTTAGAATCAAAGACTGGCTTGCTCACCCTAGCGCTACGGAGGGGGCCAACCTCTATTATGTTATGCTAGACAAGCGATTCTCGAAAACAAGCAAGAGATGCTGCTCGGAATTCTATTGAGAGTCCACTCGCTATTAGCTCGCTTAAATCTCTCCACTCGCATAGTAAACTGCGCTCGCCCTAGCGAAGCGATCTCAGAATTGATTGCAAGAGTTGATACATAGTCTCTGCCCAAAGAGCTTCGTAGCAGGGTCCCCAGAGCTGCTGTCTACTTTCAACGGATATTGTATTCTGAGCAGACTTGAAGCTAATTCGATTCTTTCACAGATGCATTTCGTGATCCACACGAGTCAAGAGACTGCCTTGTCAGTTCGATTCCCCAGATGACCTACTTGACTTCTTGTGTCTTGCTACCACAGGGACCCCGGCCTTTTTCGCTTCAAGCCGATTTCAAACCGGAGACTGCCATCAAAAGTGGAAAACTTGCCAAAACCTGGGAATTTTTGTTGCAAGCCCTATTTGCCTCGGAGAAGATAAAAAGCCATTAGTCGACACTTATAAATAAGGCATATTCGGTGCTCCAAATCACTTCTATTTATTCCACTAAAGGGGCCGAGACTAGAAGAGGGATGCCCCTAGAACGGTACTTTCAAATCCCACCTTCGGATCCCAAGCTCAGGACACTCGACAAAAGGGAAATCCCGAATCTTGGAATGCTGGGACAGGTGTAAACAACTTCTTTTCGAATAGAATCGGTTCTTGAATAAGATGTCCTCCTACTAAGAGCGATGCCTTGGGACCAGTAGCCAGGGAAGGGCAAGCTGCCTGCCTTAGAGAGCTACAAGTCCCATTAAGGTATGAGGTAGCTTGCTTACTCTCTTCTCGATACCTAGCCTAGGAAAGAGATTAGTATAGTAGGCAGCTAGCGGGTTTGGTGATGCTTTCGAAGGATCATTATTAATGGTATAAATAAGAAGTGGGTCATGTACACTGCTAACTTAGAGAAAGAAAAAAACTAAGTAGTCATGCATGGTACTACAAACGATGTTTAGTTTAATTCTTTCAAAGACCCCCTCCCTACCTAATATTCGAATCAAACAAAGGTAATAAAGCCACTTGTTTTATTCTTCTTTTTCAACAAAGTGGATGAAACCTCCTTCGTCAACAGATAAGAGCCCACCGAGACAGGAAATTGGAAAGCCACCTCTTACTATGTAAATGAGTTTTGCAGAAAGATGCAGCTCTCTCAAGAGATTTTGGATCTCCTCGAAAGAAAATCTTGATTGTTCAAAGGAATAGCAAGAATTATTTCATGGACATAGCGAACAAAAGGAAGATGTGGAAAGCGGTTGATGAATGTTCGATCAAAGCTGTCTAAATAGAAATTGAGTAAGACGCAGGCGAGAAGGCCTGCAGACGGTACCCCAGTCTCCGCTGACCAATCTCGTCCATCCTCATCAAGAATTGGTAATTCAAAAAAGGATGAGACTAGTCGAAAAATAGATGGATCGTTCAGCACGGGTTCGAGTTTAGCCAAGAGGCGGGAGCGAGAAAGTGTATTCAAAGAAGGAGTCAAATCGAAATGAAGAAGCATTCCAACTTGACCCCATTTGAGAACTTCTCCATAAAAGCCCTTCCTCCCCTCCTTAGCCGTTCGAAAGGCGAACGAATTCTCCAAAGAATAAGAATCAAAAGTAAAACTTAGAACACGCGAAAGAGCTATGAAAACAAGATTATCTTCAGATTCAGCAAGCACCGCGAAATAAACATTCGGTAAATCAGGGACACTGAAAACATGGAAGAAGTTCGTTCTTGGGTAATCATTAGGTAGCACTAAGAACTTTAAAGGAGAGAAAACATACGTTCCTGACAAAACAGCTTGTTTAATCTCACTCACTTTTTCTTCCCCAAAGCAAAGGGGTATTGCTGACTAAAAGCACTGAACACATTATCAATCTCCGAAGAAAGCTGATACAACGAACACTGAGAAAACATTTCCTACCAAGTACTCCTCCTATTTTCTATTAATCAAAAGATCTCTCCTAAACAAGGAGACAAATAGATAACACATAGATAGTAACGCGAAGGAAACCCGCTGCCCACTTTACTTTTCCTTCCCCACCCCATTACTGAGATAGGCCTCACCTTATTTGTATAAACAAGGCTATTCTTATACATATATATAAAAGGCTTGACCCCCACCTTTTTTACATATATATAACCTCCTTTACGAACCGCGCTTTTAGTTTATTTATTGTTTTGGGAAGCCGGTTGGTCAGGGAGGGCCGGGAGGAGTTGCCAGTCCTCCGCCGGAATCTAGAATTGGGATCTAGATAGATGCCATAGGTCGAGATTAGAGAAAGAACAGGGCAGAACACAAACAGCGATGAAATGAAGGCTTTCGAGCAGCTTTACTTAGCCACACCAACCCTTTAGAGGTACCGAGCCTTTTGTGCTCTAGCGTAGAGTGAACATTCCTCGAATAAAAAACCTTAGGGAAAGAGACGAGATGCGCTAGTGAGATGTGCCTGTTGCTGATCCTCAGTCGCAAGGTCTTAAGGAAAGAAGGAAGGTCTGATGCATTTATCGTTTTGAGGGCGGGGAGTTCATGCAAAGGGGAAGATTCAGAGTCGACTATGCGGGTTATGTCCAACATTCCTCGAGTTACAAACCTTCGGGGAATCACTCGATCCCTTGGATAGCTCAAGGACAGATGTAGAGTGTGCCGGAGGAAGGAAAGAGAGACGTGCTTTCTTAGATACTGAACCAATGGACTAAGGCGACTCAGGTGCCCAACCTATACAAGGGTTAGAATCCTCAATGAAAGGGGCGAATTCAGACCGGTTTCGTAAAAAAAAAGGAATCGGATCTCAACTTGCTAATAGA